TCTAGCCTTAGTGTAGTAAATACCATCAACAGGATGAACTATATTTGAAGGAAGGCATCTATTCAAGTCTTTATTGAATTCGATATGCGTAGATTCGATTCGGAGAAGAGATTCTTTCTTGTAAGAACATGGCAAACTAAGTGAAGTCATTCAGAACTGGCAAGCACCCGGAAGCACTAGACCAATAAGCTAGATCTCCCTACGGGGCATTGCACGTTTAGCCAGACCGCTCCGCTCGTGCTTCTCCTTGCGTCTTGCACTAGAACAGGGAAATCGCTACTAAAGCACTTTCTCTCATGAATTGAAAGAGTTCTATCTCATATAGGGTCAAAATCTACTGCTTATACTCTTGCAAGCAAGGCGAGAAGCGATTCTCTTAGCCGGCATACCCGACGAATCAAAAAAGCTATAATAAGGCAATCCATGGGCATGGAACCCCGAAATAGCCAATCTACAATCAAACTTTTAATCAGGTCGAAAAATGATTGCCGGTGGGTAGAACCAAGACTCATTTTAGCCAGGAGCTTACTTTCACTACTTATTTAGCTACTTTAGGTCGTTGTAGTCCATAAATCAAAATAAAACTTTATCAGAGCTTGCATTCGATGCCGTTGATTCAATTTCTTCACCACCGGTAGCAATCAATTCTAAAAAGAAGCTTCCGGAAAGATATTCTAGTAAATAGAAAACTCGCCATTCATTCATGAACTGTCTTGCCCGTGCCATCAAGAGCTACAGCTATATCTCTCGAAGGTGTCTTAGCTCCACCGATAGGAACTGCCCACCTATCCAGGTAGCCTCACCCGTGAACCACGAACTACACTTACAGACAACCTAAGAAGAAACGGAGTCTCACCCATCAAAGCATAAGAAGCAAAAACTAGAAGAATAAACAAGAGATAACGCGCATACAAAGAGGATTCTTAACCGTTCGCGAAGAGAAGATAGTTGTTTTAGGCAAGGAAAAAGCCAACCATAGCAGAACGCAATCAAAGCTTTCGTCCTTGGCCGCTCCTTCAACTGATTTCATTCATTCATAAACTCGCTTGAACGTGCCATCAAGAGCTCCAGCTGCAAGAGGATAGGATCTTTTTAGGCTGGGCACGAAAGCTGCATTGATTTGACTTCTTTGCTTCTGCTATTGAAGCGAAAAACCCCAAGAAAACTTTATCAATTCTCATTCTTCTTTGGCGACAAGGAAGGCTACCCCTGGGTAAAAGTACTAATCCGTCTATCTACTTACTACCTAACTAAGAGAATGGTATTTACTGAGAGAAGTAGTACGAGGAGCTAGATTGTTGCTGTCTTCTTTTTGGCAGTGGGATAGGGAAACTATGAGGACTGAACTTTCACTTTCTTACTTGAACTCATAGCTCTTTCTCTTTTTATCTTTTGAGAGCTGTATGTAACTACAGTTCTTTATGGGCTGGGGAAATCTCCTAAATTACAAGAGAGGAAGATAGAGTTAGCATTGATTGGGAAGGAAGGAACTAGTAATCCATTTAAGAGGACTTTACCCTAGAAAAAGTAAAAGGGAGGGAAGGAACTGACTTTTTCTAACTCGGAATGAATTGGAAGTGCGAGATGCACTAATCGGAAAGAGACTCTCTCTTGACCTGACTTTCCCTATTGGCTTTGACTGCGGTAAGTAATTCACTCAAACCGATTCCATTTATGGATACTTGGAGGGTGGGAAAACTCTTTCTTTTATCAGGATTAAAGGCTTAGCCGCCTGACTCACTCCGGATAGAAAGAGGGGGTCAGACACGGCGGAGACTTTCATTGAATATGGGATTGAGACTACGACTGGAATGGAATTGCTCCGTTGATAGATCCAGATTCGCATCCGCCCGTCTAAGAGATTTCTTCGTGCCGGGTCGTGAGCTATGTGGAGCGATAAAAAAAAATGGGATCTATTGGGCTTTCACCTGCACTGCCTTCGCCTAGGACATTAGAAAGGGCGAGAAAGGGCTTGCTGCTGGTTCGGAACTCCCCTATCTATTTGAATTGATTTACAGCGGCTATTTTCAAGCTTATAAAAGGAATTGCTTCTATTCACTTTAAAGAGGGTCTCTCCTGTCCGGCTCGATATGAACAAGGTAGGCTGGTAGGTGGGTAGGCTTCTATCCGACTAGTAGGACATGCAGTTCTCCCCTTAGCCTTAGGGCAGGCACGAAATCAATTAACAGCTTCTAAAGAAAAGAGGACGACTTAAGACAGCAAGAACGGCCAAAAGAAGTAAGTCACTTGCAAGCCCAGGAAGAATGAAAAGAAATCGATGAATGTGTCCCGACCAAGCAACGAAGAAGCGCTAGCAGATGAGATTGGACCTATATAGACTAGGAAACACAGGGAAAGACAGTCTTGGGGGTCCCCAAAACAGAGTGAGAACTAGCCCTTTGAGGAGCTCTCTAAGCTGTCTAACTCTCTATTACCATATGCAGAGGGAAACCAGGTTCAATAGCCGGATAGAGTAAGAAAACAACTAAATAGAAATGAG